GTGAACGTTCAAGAAAGGCTCCAGAAGATGTTGATCGTAAATAACAGGATTGTTTATGAAAAAAAACTAATAAAAATTCGCATTCAGATACATAAAAATTGTACAGGAACCAAAATAGTCTTTTATTTTCTTTTGAAAAAACATAAAAAGTTTTATTACTCTGAATAGTTTTATTCAGATTCTGATATTTATGTAGAAAGAATCGCAATAAATGTAAAGAGGGAACATCTTGAATCCAGCATTGAAGGATTTGAACCAAAATTTCAAAATGGATAGGATGGGGTATTAGTATATCTAAAACATTATTTAAATGAGATAATTTGTCTTCTAAAAAAGGAAATATTGAATGAATAGATCCTAAATTCTGAGATTTTGGTATTTCTTTTTCTTCGGGGGAAGATACTAATCGTAGCGAGAATGGAATTTCCACAATGACTGAAAAACCCTCTGATACCATTTGAGAATAAAAAAAATGAGAATAAAAATAATTGGTGTATCCACCGAATCTATATCTATTTTGATTAGAATCATTAACCAAATAAATCAAAAAATTCTGTTGATACATTCGAGTAATTAAACGTTTTACAAGTACTAAACTAAATTTATTGTCATAACCAATAAATTCGATAGGTTCGTAAAAAATCGAACTATCATCATGAGCAAGTGTGTAAATATACTCCTGCAAGAGAAGCGGATATAGGAAGTGTTGTTGCGGAGATCTATCTTTTTTGAAATACCCTTGTAATTCTTCCATTTACATTTTTCTACTTGAAACAGAGACACAAGACAGGGGGCATTTCTTGGGTTATCAAATGATACATAGTGAATGATACATAGTGCAATATGGTCCGAACAGGGTATATAATTTAATTACAGTATATATAGTTAAGAAATAAAGATAGACCCCGGAGACCTAGAATCCAATCAACAGGATCCTTTTCCTCTCCTTTTCTATACAATGGGTTTTATCCTTCGTTAAAATTACAAGAGGGTAAAAAATCCTTTATTTTTGCAACCCGATCGCTCTTTTGATTTTGGAAAAAATTATATTCTCTTTACTTTATCAGTATACTGTTTCTTCCACACATCCGTCTCCAAGAAAATAGTTAGGATTTCTTTCATAAAAAAAATAAAAAATAATCAATGATTCACTCGCATAAAAACCTTTTTATGCACTGGCACTAATCCATTTTTAACATCCAAATTAGATCGGGTAATTATTCTAATTTTAAGAATATAAGCTCGTTGCTTTTTGTTTTACCAAAATTTAGGGCTAAAAGACTATATCCATTTATTCACTAGACCCAACTGTAAATTTATTTTGTCTCCTTCCAAAAATAAAAACAATCAATAATATATATATACAGTTAAGTTAAGGATAAATTATAAAGTTCTATTTTAATAAAAAAATTATTACGACATGCTGTTTTTTCCTTCATTACCTTTTAAGATCAGTCGTGGTCTTATATAGACTCTACCAATAGTCTGGACGAATTCGTTGCTTCATCCAAATGTGTAAAAGATCATAGTCGCACTTAAAAGCCGAGTACTCTACCGTTGAGTTAGCAACCCGGATTGTAGATATGATAAAAAAAAAAAAATGATCCCATCCCGCCAAAATAAAAAAAAAAAAAGATTGAACTAGCAACAAATCAAATTTAAAAGAAAGATTTTTTTAATCAATTATAAACACCAATCCACTAAAATAGGTAGGATTGGATTAAAAAATAATAAATTCTCAATAGATATATCTAATATCTATAATAAAAACTTATACCTATTTTTCTCTTGATCCATCCCATTTTTTTTTTTTTTTTTTACGTCTTGTATACCAGTAAATTCAGTAAACACATCCTTATGACTAAGGTGACTAAGGCTAAAGCGAAGGAAAAATAAATATGAGGCAGGAATAAACAGATCCATTTTATTTATCTACGATCAAATTATATTTGTTCGGTACACCATTGTCAATATGAATAGAATGCTGAGAAAAAAATTCTAAATAAATCAAATTAAGGCCTTGTGTTGGATTGGCACAATATAAGTAAAAAAATCAATTTGAATGCAAAAATAAATAAAGGCAGGGTAGAGAAAAATATCGAGTTGATTCAATCAAAAGAGGTACAATAACCAAAATTGACCCCGTCTTTGTGGGTAAATTAAATTCCCACAATAAAAAATAAATTATAAAATAATAAGTGAGCAAAAAAAAGAGCAAACAAATTATGGAGAAATAATTATACAAAGATGGATGCTAGTACCCTCTCTTTTTTATTCAATATTTTTTAATTTAATTAACAGTTAACCCAATATTCCTTCTTTAAATAATTCTGTCTTCCTTAAAATATCATGAACAGTTACTGTGGGTTGAGCGCCATTTTCAAGGAAATATAGAATAGCGGGAACATTTGAATAGGTTTGATTCTTTATCGGATCGTAAAAACCTACCTTCCGAAGATCTCTTCCTTCTCTTCGGGATCGAACATCAATTGCAACGATTCGATAGATGGCTCATCGGGATAGATGTAGATAAACAATGCCCCCCCCTAGAAACGTATAGGAGGTTTTATCCTCATACGGCTCGAGAAAAAATGATTCTAATTTCTGTATATAACGGCAAATATATCCATAAAATAATGAATAAATAATGAATTAGACTATGATTAAAGTGGTTTTTTCTTCCTCTTTCCTTACAAAAGTTAAAAAGATCTCATTCGTACTCATAACTCAAGTTGGGTAATTCTGAGGAAATCCTTAGATATTTATTGAGCCGTCTCTAACCTCTTTTATTTGTCTCGAATCAATTTTTATTCCGCATTTTGATCCAATTGTTGAGACAATTTAAAATAGTGTTTCCTTGTTCCGGAATCCTTTATCTTTGTTTTGTGAAATCATTGGGTTTAGACATTACTTCGGTGATCCTTACTCCTTTCAAAAGGGCAGCAACATACCTTTTGTTTTTTTTCTTATTTCTTTCTATAGAAAAAAATAAGAGATTGATTCCCTTGTGATACACTTTTGATCGAAATAGTTTTATGAATTCCGACAAATATTACTTATTTTCTTTTTTATTTCAAACTTGTTTGAATTTTAACCCTTTTCAATTTATATAATTTATCAATTTATATTATAGAGGATATATTTACAAAGTTGGTTCAACTTATTGATTTTTATTGTCACTAACCCTAGATTCTTCCCCCCGATAAATGAATCTCAATACTTTCTGCTCGAGCTTCATCATGTACTTTTTATTTAGATTAGAACCCAACACAAATTAGGTTCCTAGTAAAACAGAACAAACTATGTCGAGCCAAGAGCATCTTCATTCTTATAGAAAATGGCGGATGTAAGAATCCACAGTCAATCATGTCCTTCAAGTCGCACGTTGCTTTCTACCACATCGTTTCAAACGAAGTTTTACCATAACATTTCTCTTATTTAATTTCAAACCAATATGGAATTGATTCAATATGAAATCATGAATAGTCATTGGATCAACTGATATATGTATATATTATTATATATTATGATATGGCCGGCCTATAGTTTTGATTTAATATTATATCTATAAATAGTCTCTAATATTAAATATATAATAATAATATTAAATATATAATATTATTTTCCTTTCCTTACTTTCCGGATAAAGTCTTACTCAGGAAGGATCCCTTTTTTAACCCCATATCATATTAATAGAATGAAATACAATACATAAAAAAAAAAAAAAAGAATAAATGAGTTTAGTTTGCTTAAGATTTATTTAAATTTTCAACAGATTGTTCGGGACGATCAATCATGAAGGATCCTTTTTTTCTTGAACAAATAAATTAAAAACCTCAAAGAAAGGGGCTCTAATGAATTCCCAATTCCAGAATAAAATCTGTTTTTAATCAAATAAACTATTCCAATTACCCACGAAGGTTGGAAAGTTTATCGATAATATATAGATTTATCGCACTTCTTCGAATACCAAAGCAAAGATTTATATCATAAAAATTAAGTTAAAAAATAAAGATCTTTATTTCCAACTGCATTTGACACTTGATTCTGTTTGTAAGAGAAAAAAAAAAAATTCTTAAGAATCATTCATTAGAATTCAGAACGAAAGATTGTTCTCTTTAACAATTTTCTGTTTAATGTTGGAAACAATGTGATCCAATCTGCCCTTTATAGCTGGGACGGAAGGATTCGAACCTCCGAGTAACGGGACCAAAACCCGTTGCCTTACCGCTTGGCCACGCCCCATTTAAATTTCTATTCAACACTAATAAATACTAATATTATATTAGTATTGGTTATTCGTCAATTCTAGTATGTAATATATTGTTGTGTAGGTTTCTATACATGGGGAGATAGAATCAAAAAATTCATTGATCATTACATGGAATTCAATTAAGATATTGTATGAAAGTCTAATTCTTTGTATTCTCGTTTGAGAATTGAAAGGGGTTTTTGATTTGGGATAGTTCAAAGAAAAAGAAGGATTTTTTGGCCTGCCTTTTTCATTTTTACCTTATATTATAAAAATGACTCAATCAAAATTAAATTATCTAATCTACAAGAACAAAATTTTTGTTATGCTTAATATCTTTAGTTTAATCTGTATCTGTCTTAATTCTATCCCTTATTTGAGTTCGAGTAGTTTTTTCTTCGCCAAATTGCCCGAGGCTTATGCTTTTTTCAATCCACTCATAGACATTATGCCTATCATACCTCTATTCTTTTTTCTCTTAGCCTTTGTTTGGCAAGCTGCTGTAAGTTTTCGATGAAATCTTCAATATTCTCCTAAATTCATGATTTTTTGAAAAAAAAAAAAAAAACACACACTTCATTATAGCATATGCGGTACGAAAAAAAATAGGTAATCTATTCCCCTAAAAAAAATGATCTTGGAGATTTTGTAATGCTTACTCTCAAACTCTTCGTTTATACAGTAGTGATATTCTTTGTTTCTCTCTTCATCTTCGGATTCTTATCTAATGATCCAGGACGCAATCCTG